GCGGATATACCTAATCTATATCTACGTTTTCTCTCTTCTTTTATTGCCCTCCTGTCCTGTCGTCAATTGACAGTATGACTTAGGGCTCAATATAATTTGATATGGCTTAGGGATCCATATAATTTGATCGACCAAATCATATTTTGGTAAAGCACCTTGAATCCACTGCATAGTAAAGGATCTTGGATCCAACGCAGAACCCTTTGTCAATGTGAATGAGAGAGATAAAGACGAGAAAAACCAATGAAATCAAGTTTCAAGGTTGTATAGTTTAATGGTAAAGTTTGATTCTCATTAACCCCCAGAATAGTTAATTAGTTTTCATTTCCTATTCATCTAGGTGGCTCTCGGCCTGAGTTATATTAAGTTAAGGTGGCCATAGACCTTATTACCCATGGTATTCTTCTTATTACCTATGGTATTTGTCTTATTACCTATTTTGGTTTATTACCTATTTGTATTGTATTTGTATGTATTTCTAGTGCTTTTTTTTCCTAAAGGTGGCCCGCCCTCGGGACCTATTATTTCTAGTTGATTTATGAATCAAGGTGGCCATAGGCCCCTATGGTCCAGTGGTTACGACCTCTCTCTTTCACGGAGAAAACGAGGGTTCAACTCCCTCTGGGGGTGTACCAAGACTCAAGACTATAGGAGTGAGATTTTATATCAAGTGATATATTTTTTAAAGTCTGCCTGGGAAATGAAAGGAAGTTTCTTATGGAACGTCTAAAATAATTAGGCGTTGGGTCGATGCCCGAGTGGTTAATGGGGGCGGACTGTAAATTCGTTGACAATATGTCTACGCTGGTTCAAATCCAGCTCGGCCCAACAATTCGCCAATCTACTATCAGATGGTAGAACCCTCTTGTTCTTATTCTTAAGAAATACCTGATACGAGAGAATAAAAAAGAATCCAAATTTTCTGCTAGATCTCTTCTTATTTCCTGGGATTGTAGTTCAATAGGCAAGAGCACCGCCCTGTCAAGGCGGACGTTGCGGGTTCGAGCCCCGTCAGTCCCGATGGATCCAATAAGTACATCAATTCGCCTCTCAATTTTCTGTGAAAGAAGGGACAGGGAGCAAAATTGAATTCCGAAGGGGTTTCCCTTCTTTTTTTTTTCAGGATTCTGTCAAAGAAAGAACAAACCCTAAACTAAACTGAAAATAACTAAAATAGTGAAGTTGATAGAATATTCCATCTTTTCTCCCGCGACTCATCTTTCTGATACTTCTTTGTCTTCCAAAGAAAATTGATTAAAATTTAGAACCTAATTCCTCTCTTTTTCTACTTCGCTTGTATTGTTTGTTGGGGTTTTGTAGTTAATGGAAACGGACGGGTGGTTAGATGATACTTCATTTGATGGTTCTACAAGTAAGACCTAAGGTAGGTTATAGAAAAGAAAGAACAGAAAAAAAAAAGATAAATAAAGGAATTTTTGATTGGTCCGAGAATCCAATCTTGAATTTGGTATGGATAAAAGATCTTAGTATGTTATACTATTAAATTATCGACGACGAATTAATTAAATAGCTCAGATATTGTTATTCATTATATTGATCCGATTCAAGATCATCGATAGGTAATGTATTCATTGAATTGACAGGTGAAAGATTTATCATCTCTATGGGATTAAATCCCGAGTTATTGTGAAAAAAAAAAAAAAGAGATTATGGAAGTAAATATTCTTGCATTTATTGCTACTGCATTGTTCATTTTAGTTCCTACTGCTTTTCTACTTATAATTTACGTAAAAACAGTCAGTCAAAAAAATTAATTACTTTAAATGAAACTTGACTTCTGAATTCTTATCACTGAATTCTTATCAATAGTTCAGGAAATCAAATGAAAATGCGTCTTAAATGAAATCAACGGGCTATACGAGAGTATGGTAAGTAAGAAATTGATTTCTTTCTTACCATACTCTTTATTCTTTATTAGTGTTATAGTAGTGTATAACGTTGTACTTGACTTTCTAATAAAGTTAGTATACCATATTAGCTTCTATCTTCAATCTATGTAGTTATTAATCCATATATGGAATTGACGCGGGCCCCTATTCTTTGATACATCTATTTATTCCTATGAATCTGAAATAAGCGTTTACTGTTATAGAATACATTTTTCCACTAGAACGGAATTTCGAAATGAAGATATTTTTATTTGAAAATTATTTCAATTCAAATTCAAATAAAAAATGCATTGCAGAACGATCTATAAAACAATAGATACCGTTTCATTCCTCAACTAAATTAGGAGTGCTTCTAAAGTCCACTTCTTCCCCATACTACGAGTGAAAGGGAAAATGTAAAGACTACCATTAAAGCAGCCCAAGCGAGATTTACTATATCCATGTGAATTATGTCCCTTATTTCTATGATAGATTTATTCCATTATTGCTCACTAATAATAGTAGAATCAATGGTCCAGAGTCAAAAGGGGATTCTGGCCGAACACTATTGATGAACCAATCAAAGAAATCCATTTCAAAAATTCCTATCTGATTTCTAATCGAGAAAGACTAAACACAAGTAAAATACACAATGACACTACAAAGGAATGTTACTAATGGAACATCTAGTAATAAAAAAAGAGGGCCCATTCCCTTTTTTCTTGCCCTTCAAAGTAAAAATAGATCAATTGGTATCTATTACATATTTTTATTTCCTATTTGATCTAATCTGTACCCTTTCCCGATTGTCTCTCTGAAAGAGTTGGGAGATATTATACTCTTGATGAGGGGTTTCAAAAAAAATGATTTTTTTTACTTTTCTATAAAAAAAGTAAATTATCCATACAATATCAATATTGAATGCCTGAACACTCAGAGATTCTCGCGAGTCTATATATGTAGATTACAGTATAGAAAGGACTTTCCCCAACTAGTAGTTGGCTATCCAATGTAATTCAAGACCCAATCAGTAGACATTACATTAGCAATAAAAGGGAATCGGGAAGTCTTGCTTCGACCATTATAATCTTTCTTTAAATCTAAAATTCAAAGATTTCCAATCTTTTACAAAATATCCAGAACAGCTGTTTAGAATCAACCAAGTATCAAGAGTCCCCTTATTCTGTTGTGCTGGATAAAATTTGGTTGAGTTATATCAGCAGAACAGAATAAGAGATTTCGATTCATTTGTTGATGAGGCGGCACCCGGATTTGAACTGGGGAAAAAGGATTTGCAGTCCCCCGCCTTACCACTCGGCCATGCCGCCAAAACCATACACAATAGGATAAAAATTTCCCCTTTTGGGTTGGATTACTAAACTTTAGTTTATTGTACTTGCATCCCTTTTTTAATGCTTTTTCTAAATTTATAAAAATTATAAAAGAAACCTTTTTCTCCTTTTTATTGTATTTGATCTACCCCTTCGATTGATTGTATAGTATCTCAAAATATCTCAAAACACACAATGCCGAAAAACTTCCACTCACTTTTCTATTGAAAAATAAAATGTATATTTTCACTCAAAAAATCAAAAATTTATGACAAATGGGAACCATTAACTATTCGTTGACTGAGAATTCGTGAATGATTCACGAATTTGAATCTAAAATCTAAAATTTGGTTTGCCTAATGACATAAGAAAATACAAATCGATACATACTTAATTGATTCTTTTGAATCAAAAATCCTGCTCAATTTCATTATAACAAAAATGATAAGTATATGTAAACCCCAGAACGGAAATTGTTACCTTACACAGATACCAAATTGGCTATTTAGAGTATGTTGCCTATAAAAAAAGGAATTCATTGGAACAAAAAGAGGCCCGGCTGGGTATTGACCGCGCCAGGCCCAAAAGGCACTTCGAACAAAATAAAAGCAAGAAGGTCTTCTTTATTTATCTTTCTATTTCTATTTGGATCTTTCGAGCATCTAAATGGAATTGCTAATTATATAATAACGATAAAGAATGTGAAAGAAATACTTTCTTTAATCCTTACTTGATGTGTAATGTAACATAGTAATTATCTTTTTCAATTGGGAGAGATGGCTGAGTGGACGAAAGCGGCGGATTGCTAATCCGTTGTACGAGTTATTCGTACCGAGGGTTCGAATCCCTCTCTTTCCGTTGATGACTGTCTATTTTTTTCTTTCAATTTTCGCAAACCCCTTTTTATTTTTTCCTAGTTAAACGTGTGGAATAGCTAAAATAAAATTTTAATAAAATTGTAAAATAAAGCAAGAAAAACTTATTCTTCACGTCCAGGATTACGTCCCGGATCATTGGATAGGAATCCAAAGATGAAGAGAGAAATAAAGAATATTACTACTGTGTAAACGAAAAGTTTGAGAGTAAGCATTACACAACCTCCAAGATCATTTTTTGAAAAAGAAAAACGAGAAAAGATAATAGATCCTCCATTTTTATATCACATATCCTATTTTGACACCAAGAAATGAATTCTAGAAATAGAAAAGAATGTTCAGAAATTCAAATGAAGTTGAAATTCGTAATAAGAGTCTTTGATTACCCCAAATCACTTTCATACCCACAATTAGATATTGTAAGGGAACCTAAGCTAATAAGGCATTTCGACGGAAAAAGGATTAAAATCGGGAAATGAAATGGGGCGAGCCGGATTTATCGCGGCTATCCGAGAATTTCAATGTTTGAATCGAAGGTTCATACTGTCAGACTTATTTGATCTTATCAATTGTTATAATTTTTCTAGGATAGTATTAAAGATCTTATCGAAAACTTACAGCAGCTTGCCAAACAAAGGCTAAAAGAAAAAAGAACAGGGGTATGACTGGCATAACATCTACGATTGGATTCAAAAAAGCATAGGCTTCGGGCAATTTGGCGAAGAAAAGACTACTCGGATAAAGGGCAGAATTAAGACAGATCAAACTAAAGATATTAAGCATAACAGACTTTTTTTTTCGTCGAGATAATTGCATTTTGATTGAGTTATTGATATAAGGAAAAATGAAGAAAGTAAGGTAGACAAAAAAATCCTTCTTTTTCCGCTCAATCAAAAATCCTCCAATTCTCAAAGGAGAATAGAAGAAATCATACTTTCATACAATATCTTAATTGAATTCTATGTAATGATCAATAAATTAAGTTGAATTCTAGATATACACATGTCAAAATCCTAGCACTAATCTATTATAGATTCCATAAAGAATAAAGATTTTTTATAGATAGTTGGACTGGAATTGACGAACACTTAATACCAATATTATTCTTTATTAGTATTAGTGTCCAATAAAAATAGAAATGGGGCGTAGCCAAGCGGTAAGGCAACGGGTTTTGGTCCCGCTATTCGGAGGTTCGAATCCTTCCGTCCCAGCGCACATCCATTGTATCCGAATACTTCTTTTTTGTTCAACAAGGTTCTGTTTCAAGGTCTAAGATTGGATAAAATATTATTCGTCTTTCTTTTTTTATTTTGAATGATTCTTTTCGGAATAATATCTGAGTTTTTCACAAACTGAACGAAATCCAGTTCTAATGACATGCAAAAGTAACTGAATCCCTTTTGTGATCCAGATATGGGACATAGATCACAGTTGCAGAAAGATTACTTAACCTTAGGTTAAACAAAATATGAATATGAAAAATACATATAAAAGATGAAGTGCTCAGCCTATAGGTATGTATAGGTATGTATTGTTATCCTATTTCAGTGACAATAGTCTTTCTATTTTTGTGAAAAAAAAAATTTGCACCCCTAAAATATTTAAATTTAAATATTTAACAATGATATTTCTTTTTGTTGTTCGATCTATTTAGCTTATTTGTTTTACATTATTGATAATTCCATTCGAAAAGAAACAGAGATTTTTATTTATTATAATAATCAATAATCAAATGGAGTCTTTACTGTAAAACTTGACTCAAATAATGATGTAGAAGTAGAAAACTTTTTCAAATATCAATATTTGTAATGATTCCTTAATGGGTTGAATAGTTGGAAATCGGTCAGTCTAAGTCTATCTTATTGAGTCACTTGAAGAGGTGGAGTCAAATCGAATTTATTTATTCGTGTGATTTCTGCTAGTTATGTTAGTTCTATATTTAGATTTCTGGATATTTCTGTTAGATATTTTTTTGAGATAGAAATTTATAGAAAAATGTTCCATTCATACAAAAAAGCTGGGTGTAGATAAGAAAAAATATAAATGACTATGCCTCTGTACCGACTGAACCAATGACTATTCATGATTCCATAATTGAATCAATTCCATACTGGTTCCAAATTAGAGGAATGTTATGGTAAAACTTCGTTTAAAACGATGTGGTAGAAAGCAACGTGCGACTTGAAGGACACGATCCGGTGTGGATTCTTATTCTTACATCCACCATTTTATATAGGAATGAAGGTACTCTTGGCTCGACGTTGTTTGTTCTATTCTACTAGAATCCTTCTTTTTTTTATTGGGTTGTAATGTAAATAGTTCATGATGGAGCTCGAGTAGAAAGTATTTATTAATTTCTCAGGGGCAACGATCTAGGGTTAATGCCAATCAATAAATTGGAACAACTTCGTAAGTATATCTTCGATATAGAAATCGAAAGGATCCGATTCGAACAAATTTTCAACTCAAAAAAATTGTTGGAACGGCTAAAACTTTTTCGATCTACAGTGTATCGCGCACGAATCAACCGTCGGTATGATTCTTTGATAGAAAGAAATCACAAAAGGGGTATGTTGCTACCATTTTGAAAGGATTAAGAAGCACCGAAGCAATGTCTAAACCCAATGATTTAAAACAAAGATAAAGGATCCCAGAACAAGGAAACACCATTTCAATTGTCTCACGGATCCGAATAAGGAATCCAAATAGATTTTAACGAGACAAAAAGGGGGTTAAAGACCACTCAATAAAAAAAATATCTTAAAGATTTTTCTTTAAGATATTTGAGAATTATTGAACTTGAGTTATGAGTACAAATGATTTTTTTTTTCAGGAAGGAAGCTAAAAAAAATGACTATGAGTTAAATTTGAAATTCTAGACTTATTTATTTTACGGATTCCTTTCCTATTTATTCTAATTTTATCCATAGACAAAACTTCGAATCATTTTTTCTCGAGCCGTACGAGGATAAAACTTCCTATACGGTTCTAGGGGGGGGGTTCTTTTTCATCTACATCTATCCCGATGAGCCGTCTATCGAATCGTTGCAATTGATGTTCGATCCCGAAGAGAAGGAAGAGATCTTCGGAAAGTGGGTTTTTATGATCCGATCAAGAATCAAACTTATTTAAACGTTCCCGCTATTCTCTATTTCCTTGAAAAAGGGGCTCAGCCCACAGGAACTGTTCAGGATATTTTAAAAAAGGCAGAGGTTTTTAAGGAACTTTGCCCTAATCAAACGAAATTAAATTAAGGAAATAAAAACTAAGGGTAGGGTAGTGATTTCTATATCATTTTGGATATCTTTTCTATACTATGTTTTTTTTTTTATTTCCGTCTTTTCTTGCTCTATTCGTATCTATTTATCATTGCTTTTATAGAATTTTTTTCTAAAGAAAACCTTATTTGATTGATCCTCACAAAATAGAAAATTATGGGATTACCTGCAATCAGGTGGTTTTCATTCGAACTCTAATACCAAGTAAGAAACAAGGAATCGAAGTTCTTTATTCGACTTATATGCATTCAATACACTATTGATTGCATAAATCCTTTTTCTACTTCTTCTTTATTTATTCTCCATATAAACTAAAATTTTTAGTATATATGCATATGCAGTGCCAATCCAACGCAAGTCTTTTTTTTTTTTTTACTATTATTTCAATTTAAGTTCTTGTATTTTTTCCATCGTATTTTTTTCTTAACCTTTATATTGACAACATTGTATCGAACAAATATAATTCATCGTGATATGCAGCTCTATTTATTTCCGTCCCATAGGTTTGATTTTTTACCTGTTGATTCAAATGATGGTTTCATTGGATTAGCTTTGATATCCGCATTTTTATTGAAAAGTTGGATAACATAGAAATAGGGGATGGTCTAGCATTTTTTACATTTCTTTATTTTTTTTATTGATTTTTTGATCGGGAATTTTATTTCGTAGATAAATGCTTTGATTTAATCATTTTGTTTTATTCTGATTGTATCTACATACCCCTTTATTTGGGTTGCTAACTCAACGGTAGAGTACTCGGCTTTTAAGTGCGGCTAGGATCTTTTACACATTTAGATGAAGCGAGGGATTCGTCCATACCATCGGTAAAGTTTGGAAGACTACGACTGATCCTGAAAGGGAATGAATGGAAAAAATAGCATGTCGTATCAATTAAGAGTTCTGAGAATATTTTATTCTTTCCGGCTCGGTACAAAGCCTTCATTAAATTATTAAATTGAAATTATTTAATTTCGATTATTGAAAGGGGGCAACCCGAAGTCAATTTCAAGTTGGGTCGAATTAATAAATGGATAGGGCCCCACGGCTTCAATTAATTTCATTTTTATTATAGGGAAAGAAAAAGCAACGAGCTTCCGTTCTTAATTTGAATGATTACCCGATCTAATTAGACGTTAAAAAAAAATTAGTGCCCAATACGGGAAGGCTTTCTCCCAGGAATGTATTCTTGATTTTTTAATGAATCCTAAATATTACAATTCTCCATTTCATAATGGAGATGTATGTGTATAAGAAACAGTATATTGATAAAAAAATTTCCAAAATCAAAAGAGCGATTGGGTTGAAAAAAGTAAAGGATTTCTAATCATCTTGTTATCCTATAATGAAAACGAACATAAATACTTCAATTTAAATGGAAAAAGAGAAGATAGAGAATCTGTTGATAAGTTTATCTTTATCCGAGGTATCTATTTGGTTTGTACTATAATACCTTGTTTTGACTGTATCGCACTATGTATCATTTATAACCCCTAAAATCCTCTACCTTTCATTTAAATAGAATTTCAAATGGAGAAACTCCAAAGCTATTTAGGGCTAGATAGATCTCAACAACACTACTTCTTATATCCACTTATCTTTCAGGAGTATATTTATGTACTTGCTCATGATCATGGTTTAAATAGATCAATTTTGTTGGAAAATGCGGGTTATGACAATAAATCCAGCTTATTAATTGTGAAACGTTTAATCATTCGAATGTATCAACAGAATCATTTGATTGTTTCTGTTAATTATTCTAAACAGACTCCTTTTTTGGGGCACAACAATAATTTTTATTGGCAAGTAATGTCAGAGGTTTCTTCAATCATTATGGAAATTCCATTGTCTCTGCGATTAATATCTTCTCTAGAAAGGAAAGGGGTAGTGAAATCCGATAATTTACGATCAATTCATTCAATTTTTTCTTTTTTAGAGGACAACTTTTCACATTTAAATTATGTATTAGATATAAAAATACCTTATCCAGCCCATCTGGAAATCTTGGTTCAAGCTCTTCGCTATTGGATAAAAGATGCTTCCTCTTTGCATTTATTAAGATTCTTTCTCCATGAGTGTCATAATTGGGATAGTCTTATTACTTCAAATTCAAAGAAAGCCAGTTCCTCTTTTTCAAAAAGAAATCACAGACTATTCTTCTTCCTATATATTTCTTATGTATGTGAATATGAATCTGGCTTCCTCTTTATCCGTAACCAATCTTCTCACTTACGATCAACATATTCTGGAGCCCTTATTGAACGAATATATTTCTATGGAAAAATGGAGCATCTTGTAGAAGTCTTTGCCAGGGCTTTTCAAGCGAATTTATGGTTATTCAAAGATCCTTTCATGCATTATGTTAGGTATCAAGGAAAATCAATTCTTGCTTCAAAAGGGACGTTTCTTTTGATGAATAAATGGAAATATTACTTTGTCCATTTATGGAAATCCTATTTTTACCTGTGGTCTCAACCAGAAAGGATTTATATAAACCAATTATCCAATCATTCCCTTGACTTTCTAGGTTATCGTTCAAGTGTGCGGCTAAAGCCTTCAATGGTCCGCAGTCAAATGCTAGAAAATTCATTTCTAATTGATAATGCTATTAAGAAGTTTGATACTCTTGT